CAGGGTAGCAAATATTCTCTAGAATTTCTCGTAGATTCGAACCCATAGCTGCTGATAGAACTAGAATAGATACTTTCTGTTTCCTACTCACACGAGCCCATATCCTTGCTTTTCTATCAATCTCTAATTCGAATCTTCCCCCCCAATCAGATATTATGGTGCCTGTATAGACCGAAATTCCGTTATGGCCCAATTCTGACCGATAATAGATACCGGGACTTTGCAATATTTGATTGATGACAATTCTGTATATTCCGTTTACTATAGAAGTTCCCAAAGAATTCATTAGAGGAATGTTTCCAATAAAAATAGTTTGTTCCTGCATGTCCCCTCGGCTTTTCCAAATTAATCCTGCGGATACATATAATTCAGAAGAATACGTGAATGATTCATATACAGCATCTCTTTCTTTTAGCAAGGGTTCTACCAATTGATATGTTTCCACAAATAATTGAAATTCAATTTCTTGATCTGTATCTTCAATTTTTGGAAACTTATAAAGCTCTTCTGTTAAGCCCTGATCAATGAACCTACAAAATCCTTCAAATTGTATCTGATTCAACCCAGGTATTGTAGACATTCCTGCATTTCCATCTCCGAGCATTTTGAATTTCCCATTTATCAAAAAATCCCATTCGTTTCTCATTCTGCATCGATTCATATGATTCGATGCAGAATGCTGGAATTTAGATTCTGTTTACTGAATCGCATGAAATTTTACCCAACTCCATATAGATGGAATGTATGAAATACGTATGAACGGGGGAAAAAGGATGATTTTATACTTAATAAAATTGGAATTTCTAAGAGACAGATCCAAATGGAAAGGAAGCGATAAATTCCACTTAGACTTACGGAGTTTTGTATAGAATCAAAAAAATAATTCAATTTATACCATTATTATGATATTCCAATCCGTTAGGATACCAGAAAAATAAACGTCGTGATTTGATCTATTCGCTAAGATAAAGACATAAGAATCAGACACAATATACCAGCGTAAAGCTCATTTTTTTAGCACTTACCTTTTTCGTGGATTCCACTGTTCAAAAAATGATTTGCGAAGAACCCCCTTTTTCTTTTTTTAGTCGAATTTTTAGAATAGGATTGAAGTGCGTAAGACGGCTTGTATTTAGTAAACCCGTGCCGATATAGCTATCTATATATACATCGCCCCCCTTTATTGCATAGTTCGCTTCGGGACAGCGCATGTCGTGCTCTATCAAAATTTCGATTTTCTCTTCAATCTAAATTGCAGTACGACAATTTTCGGCAAATTCCCTATAGAGAGGCATCAGACACAGATAAGATAACCAATAAGCTAGCCGCGAAACGATTTATGTTTGGGGTTTACATATACTCATAATTGCTGTTATAATTGAAATGGAGAAGGCTTTTTTTATAGAAAAAACCAATATTGATTAGGTAGGTATCAATTTTGATTTTCTTCTATCATTAGGAAACAAAATTTACAATTTCAATTTAAATCCAAGAGTTGGTCACGAATTTACAGTCACTAGTTAATGGTTCCAATTTGTCCTTAATTTTGGCTTTTGTGACTGAAAATGCACATTTCTTTTTTCATTTTTCAATAGAAAAAAAGAAAGAGAAAAGAGAGGGATTAAGATGTTGTGTGAGATACTATAAAATCAATTGAAGAACCGGAGCCGATCCAAAAAAAGGACATATTTTTTTTAGGCAAGGAATTAAGAAAAACGAGATTTTATATGGACGTACACAAAAAAAAGAAAAGACATTGAGTACCCCCCCCCAAACAAAACAAGCAAAGGGGGAATTTTTTCATCTATTTTGTATCGTTTTGGCGGCATGGCCGAGCGGTAAGGCGGGGGACTGCAAATCCTTTTTCCCCAGTTCAAATCTGGGTGTCGCCTGATCAACAAACGATAAGACTCGCAATCCCTTATTCTGCTTGGCTGGTCTAACTCGCCGAATCTTTTCCAGCAAAGTACGCGACTCTTGACATTTTCGTGATTCGAAATAGCTGGGGTTTCTGTTCTTTTTTTTTTTTCTGTTCCTTAAACTTAAAGTGCTGTTAATCCTTGCATTTAGGATTCACGGAAAGATTATAGTAGTAGAAGCGCTTTCATATCAAATCAAGAGTTACCGATTTATTTCCACTGCTAATTGCTAATGCAGGGTCTACTGACCGGGTCTTGAATTAGATTGAAAAGCCCGAGGGAGAATCGAATTAATCGTTATGGAAGGGGCGGGAGATACTTTGTATGCAGTATACAGACTCATAAGAGTCTCTGAATGCACGGGCATTCAATCAATATTCGATTGGACGGATAATTGGCTTTTACTTAATGATAATAAAATGATAATAAAGGGCAACAAAAAAAACGAGGAGTTCTTATTATTACTACAGATTAGGTAACACTCCCTTTGATACTTCCAAAGAAAAGTGCGACTGTGTATTTTGTTTCATTTTTCCGGATTCTACTAGAAATCATATACGAACTTGTTCTAAGTGGATTTATTGGAGCGTTTCATATTTAGTGGAGTCTTTCATCAAGGGCGTTGGGCCAGAATCCCTTTTTGACTCTGCGCCAGTGATTCCACTATTATTAGGAAACAATAATGGAATCAATTCTTCATATTCATAGAGATAGGGGACATAATTCACATGGATATAGTAAGTCTCGCTTGGGCTGCTTTAATGGTAGTCTTTACATTTTCCCTTTCGCTCGTAGTATGGGGAAGAAGTGGACTCTAGAGATACTACTAATTGAGTTGGGGAATCAAACTGTATCACTTTTTTTATAGATCGTTCTGCAAAGCCTTTTTAATTCTATTAATTATTAAATAATTAATAGAATAATTAAATTCAGTAATTTAATTCCATTTCGAATTTCGAAATTGAATTAATCAAAATACCTTCATTTCGGAATTCTATTGGCTTGGATTCTGGCGAGGTAATTGTATTCGATTCTATTATGAATAGAATACAATTCATAATATATATGAATAATGCTCTTTCAGAATCCAAATCAAACCGATATTTCCAAAATTCCCCTATTTCTATTTTGAAAGGAAGGGGGATACAGATCATAGGAATTTTATTCCAACCGAAGTCTTCCTAGATTTTCTATTTGGTTTTTCTGAACCGGCCCTTGCCAGAGTTCTCTATGGACAATGGGGAAGAACGCGGAAAACCGGACCCCCCTTTTTTTTTTATTGGACTGTTCAAAGAGAAAAGAAAGGGTTCACGATTTAATTTGAATAGTTAATAATAATAAGATTGTGCCTTGGTCAAGTCACATATTTCGCACTTACCACCGATTTGATTATTTTTTATTATTTGAGTATTTTAGAAATTTGCTTTCTGCTATGCTTTATTGACCCGTTTCATATCATGGCTCCAGGGTTGACAATCGCCGGGGTACCCCTTTTTGAAATCGGAAGAAGTTATAGAATAGAACTCCTTGGATCATCTGTCAACCGCTCAATCAACGACTTTTTCGGAATGCTAAAAAAAACGATTACTTTATTTCTTTCCTATTTCATTTTCTTTTATTAACTTGATTTTCTTTTAGTAATATATGCCCAAATTTGTTTTTCTTTCATCGATTTGATTCTTTTTTTAATGGATACCGAGATTCATATTGAAAATAATCAGAAATAAATAAATTTGAAAATCGTAAGAGCAGCCTTTCGATTATTTCAGATTGATTGGAATGAACAAAAAGAAAATACAAATAGACGAAGCAAAGAAATAGAATTGAGATACTATGTATCTATTAACATGTATAAGGATCCATATCCATATTGTAGATTGATCTCTATTCAGTTTCTATCTTTCTACATAAAAATAATAAAAATCGATAGTATGGTAGAAAGATTCATATATGAATCTTTCTACCATACTATCGAATCTCATAGGCTACTGCTGATTCTAGTCCGTTGGTTTCATTTAAGACTAAGACATGAAATTGAAATTTTTTTCTTAAATCCTTGATAAGAACTAAGAAGTCAAGTTTCGTTCAAATTAATCACTTTGACTGACCGTTTTTACGTATATTATAAGCAAAAACGCAGTAGGAACTAGAACGAACAGTGTAGTAGCAATAAATGCGAGAATATTTACTTCCATAGTCTCATCGTTTGGTTTTTTTTTTACTTCGCAATAACTCGGGATTTAATCCCATAGAGATGATAACCCTTTCGCTTGTAAATTCAATGGGATGAATTACATTTCGATGATAGCGAATGGGATCAATATCATGAATAACAATATTTGACTGTCAAGTCGATTCATCGTCGAGAATTCAATAGTATAACATAGGCAGCTCTTTTATCCACACACCAAATACAAACTTTGATTCCTGATTCAATCAAAAGAATTCCTTTACTTTAATACTAATACTAATACTTTTTTATTTACCAGTCTTTTCCAGTCTGTCTTTTCTATAATCGACCGCCTTACTTGTACAACCCCCTAACCGCTTTACACTTTCCTTGTTTACAAAGGGTTTAGAAAAAAACCAAACAAACAATCGAAACGAAATAGAAAAAGAAAAAGGGAAGGGGTTAAGTTCTAAACCCCTTTTCATTTTTTTTTTTTTCAAGAAAATTATATCATTAAAAAAAAAACGAAAAAGAAGTGTGATAAAGACGAGTCCCAGTAGAAAAGAATCGAATATTTCATAAAATTGACGATTTTATTTAGATTTATTTAGAGTTTATTCTTCTTTGGCAATACGCTTAAAAAAGATTATTCATTCCCTCTTCGGGAGGGGTTGGCGCCTTGCTTGATCTTTATTTTATTAAGAATATCATCCCCCCTCCCTTGGATTAGTACTAGAACGTATCCCTCAAAAGTTCGGCGTGAAATTTGAATGAGATAAATTCTTTCAAATTCAAACTAGTAATTTAAGTTAGCCAAACTAGAAACCAGAAAAGAAGATACTTTGAATCTTAATCTTAAAAGTATTCTATCAAAGTAACGATCTTAAATTCAGTTGTGTATACGCTCCCGGGAACGATATGGTACTCGATTCCATTCCATACACAGATGGGGGACAGTCAAAAAAACCAGACCCCCTACGGTAGCTCTTGGAATCCTGAATATGATGCTACCGATAATTGTAGCAATTCGCACATGTCTCTTTCTCATCAATCGGTACTGGTTGATGAGAAAGAGAAATGAAAAAGAAAAAAGAGCAAAGGAGAGCAGTAGGCATGAAATTCTACCATTTTATTTTGCCCCAGTTTAACAGCAACGGCGAGATATATTGATGTTTTTTTTTTATTGGATTTGGATCCGTCGGGACTGACGGGGCTCGAACCCGCAGCTTCCGCCTTGACAGGGCGGTGCTCTGACCAATTGAACTACAATCCCGGGGCGGTAAAATGTACCGAATACCTATTTTTATGATTTCATTCAAACAATTTCATTTCTATTTAGATAAATATCGACGTGTTGGAACCGAGACGTGAGTGAGATATTGATATACACACGGATATACACTTTAGTGAGAGCGGCACGGATTCCTTTCGTTATTGCCAAATCAATTGATAATTCGTTTTTCAATGTCCCAATGAAAAAAAAAAAAAGAGTCTTTTTTTGCGTTACTTTAGTCTTTTCATTAGACTTTATGCTTTCGATTTCATGATCCTGATATGAATCTAGATCATTATTAGCAAGATCAGAATTTATGGGAACAAATAAATGGAGCAAACAAAATAAATAAATAGCGGTAGGGATCTATCGGAGAATTGGACTCTTTTTATTCTTGAGTCTTTCGTATCTGGCATTTCTGTAAAACAAAGGGGGTTATATCATTTCCTGGTGGATCAGCGAATTATTGGGCCGAGCTGGATTTGAACCAGCGTAGACATATTGCCAACGAATTTACAGTCCGTCCCCATTAACCGCTCGGGCATCGACCCAGGAAGAATAAAGTCTAGGCTTATTTATAATCCACGATAATCCACGATCAACTTCCTTTCGTAGTACCCTACCCCCAGGGGAAGTCGAATCCCCGCTGCCTCCTTGAAAGAGAGATGTCCTGAACCGCTAGACGATGGGGGCATATTTGCCCGACTGCCATCATACTTAGTATGAACAGTTTTTTGAAATTGTCAATATAATGGAATGGGATGACTAACTCTAAAGTAAAGGATCTTTCCACCTTTTCTGATCCCATACCAATAGCATTTTTTGATTCGTCCATCAATCGCTCATTCTAATCGCCATTCTAGTCTAAAATCGAAATCTATTATAGAAATTGCTAGAAATAATAATAAAAATAAAAATAGGCAAAGTAGAGGACTCTTTTGGGAAGTGATTGGTCCGACATAAAAGAAGATTTTTTCTTCATTTCTTCCACTTAACTTTCATTCATTTATCCACTCCTTGGTAAGATGAGATCGGACTATTCCTATATCGCCCTAAGCTGGGAAATTAACAAATGAGAAATCCGAAAATCTGGGAACGGGGATTAAGATTAACAAGTTATCAATTTTTTTTTTTTTTTTTTTTTTTTTCTCTAAAATTTTGGTTCGGGGAACAAACAGAATCTCTTTATCACATGTGAAATCTGGTGGATCTATGTCGAATTGGTAGGTCCATGTATCCATGTATCAATCAAATAAGTTTCGTTCCGTTCTGATGGGGTCAGATCAATTTAAGTCAATTCCATTAGGGTCGGTCTTGAAACACTTCATTTCATTGATATTTATTATTTATCAAATCCAATATCAATAAACCCGGGTTAACCGATACTTATACTTATTACTTATTAAGTAACTCAAAATTATCGTTCCCCTAGGTGACACTCGCCGCTATGAGTCTACTGCATATAATTATAATATATATATAGATAGATATAGATCTATCTTATCCGCCTAGTGACGCCTTCAATAATTGAATCCAATTGCCCTTTTAACTCAGTGGTAGAGTAACGCCATGGTAAGGCGTAAGTCATCGGTTCAAATCCGATAAGGGGCTTTTTGGCCTTTTTCATAAATATAAATAAAGTAAAGTGGTAATATTCATATTGAAACGGGAATAAAAATTGTGTTGATTTGTAATAAAAAAAGTAACCAACTGGATAATAATGTAATTATAAACTTTCGAATTTAATGATAATACGTTATCCTTATAATGAGTTAGAATATAGTAATTAGAATAGTAATTCTACTTCTAAAAGAAAGTTGCTAAAAGAAAGTTGAACGCTTGTTTATTATAATGAGTAATGTGAAGTCGTCTCTTCGATCACCAAATATTTTTCTTTTCCATTATTCCAATCTAATCTATTGTAAAGATTCGAAATCAACAAAATAAAAAGTAAGTGGACCTAACCCATTGAATCATGACTATATCCACTATTCTGATATTCAAATTGCAAATTCGATAGCTATGAAATTCGAACAGTAGATTTTTTTTATTTGATATTTCTTTGGACTCCGCAAGAATCCGTCGATATTTCCGATTCAATCCGCTTTTTCCTAGGCGTTCCATACTAAGATACTAAG